ACTCCATATATGTGTATATGGAATATATGAAATACATATGAGCGGAGGAATAAAGATAAAGAGAATTTTCTATTCCAATTGGAATTTGCAACAGATCCAATTGGAACGAAATTCGAAATTGAGCAATTTTACTTAACTGAGTTAGACTTATGGAGTTTCGTATAGAATAGCAAACCAAAAAGTGATTCCATTTCGACTATTATTATGATATTAATATTCCAATACGATCGGATAACAGATACCGGTAAAATAACTAGATTCGGGATTTGATCTGTTCGATGAGCTAAAGTAAAGACCTAATCATCAGAAACAATCAATATAATCAATAGAAAGTTGATTTTTTTAACATGTAGTTTTTTTTGTGACTTGAATTGTTAAGCTCAAAGCAAAATAGTTTGCATAGAAGAGATAGATTTTTATCTATTTTTGGTAGTAGAGTTCACATAATACGATTTAAGCGCATAATAAAAACATAAGATAAAGAAGGCCTTTTTTAACCCTATACGGATATATATAGCTATCTATATGTGTCTCTCTTTTTATATTGCAGTTCTATCTATTCTGGACATCACACGTCATGCCCTATCAAAAGTTCTATTTTCTCTCAGAATTATGGACAGATCAGATATTCGATTAGTTATCTGTGTAAGAATTTACAGTATGGGGTTTACATATATTCCTAATTGTTGTTATAATTGAAATTGAGAAGGATTTTTTTTATTGAAAAGAATCAATACTGATTCCTTACTTACATATCAATTTCAATTTTCTGCTATCCCTAGCATTAGAGAAATACAATTGGAGATTCAAATCCAAGAATTGTTTATGAATTCACATTCAATAGTTAATGGTTCCAATTTGTCTCCTTTTGTGAATGAAAATTGACATTTGGTTTTTTATTTCGGGGAAGGCATTTCCATATTTTATGGTTTAAGTTTAGATAGTATATGTTTTAAGATACTATAAAAATTAATCGAAAAGATAGATCCAATCCAAATCAAAAACAAGGAAGGATTTCTTTTATTTATATTTCATTTAAATTCATTTTTCATTTAAATTCATTTTTCATTTAAATTCATTTAAAGGGATTAAGATTAAAAAAATGGGATTTAAAGATGTTTCAAGATGCAAGTAAAAAAGGAAAGGGAATATTTTCGTCTCTTTTTTTTAGCACTTTGGCGACATGGCCGAGCGGTAAGGCGGGGGACTGCAAATCCTTTTTCCCCGGTTCAAATCCGGGTGTCGCCTGATTAACAAAAGACGCAAAATACCTATTATCTTATGTTTTGTTGATATAATTTGTCAAATTTGTCCACAACAGAAGAAGTCGGAGGAAAAGGACTCTTGATACTCCCTTGATTCTAAACATCTGAGAGTTCTGTTTTCTAGAGTACTGTAAATTCTTTAGGAGTCAAGGAAAGTTTATAGTAATGAAAGGAAATCCGTAAATCTTGATATAATAGTCCGCCCAATACTTACTACTAATGTATAGGGACTGTTTCTTGATTGAATGGCGAGATAGAAAATCGAATTAGTAGTTGTGGAAAGCGCGGAAGATACTTTGTATACAAATTCATAAAAATTCTTGAGTACTTAGGAATTTAATCAATCTAATATCGATTGAATAGATAATTGGATTTTACTTATACATATCTATTCTATTTTTTTACATACATTTTGACTTTTCTATTTTTATATAACGTACAAAAAGAAATTATTTCTTTTTGGTTTAGGTAATTCCTAGTCAAGAATGGAGTAGGTTGTCTTCAAATTGTTTTCCAGAGAAAATCGAGAAACGTTAAGGATTAGATCAAATAGAAAGGGCTATGTAAAAAAAAACGAAATCGGAGTATGTAATAGATAACGATCCATTTTGATTCTAGACTTTTCGATTTTTTACTTAATGAAGAACAACAAAATAAAGACTAGGTCTTATTAATCTTATATCTTAGTCTTATTAATCTTCTATCTTAGTAAGATTTTATTAACACTTCCAACTTCCCAGGGTTTTGCCCTTATTTTGTTTTTCTTTGTCCTTGTGTTTAATCTTTTCTAATTCTACTAGCAATCCTATAAGAATTTCTTGCAATATAGAAGAATTTCTTCTAATTCATTCTATTTCTTGAATTCTTTCATCAATGGTATTGGGCAAAATCCCTTTTTTGACTCTGTGCCGGCGATTCTATTATTATTAGTATTAGTGAAGAATAATGGAAAATTTATTTCATATTCATATAGATAGGAGACATAATTCACATGGATATAGTAAGTCTCGCTTGGGCTGCTTTAATGGTAGTCTTTACATTTTCTCTTTCACTAGTAGTATGGGGAAGAAGTGGACTCTAAGGATACTATTAATTGAGTTCAGAAATCAAACTGTACCGATTCTTTTAGAGATCGTTCTGCAAAGACTTTTTTAATTTAACTATTGAAATTGAATTCAAATTCAATTGAATTAAAAGGATCTTCATTATATTCGATTATATTCGGGTGGAGTAATGTATTCTATGAATAATATATTAATAATATATGAATAATACCCTTTTAATCTAAGATATCTTATCTTCTTCGACAAGTCACATATTGCGCACTTAGTGCTTAGTTTAGTATTTGTTTTATTATTTTCAATTTTATTTTAGAAATTGGATTTATGCTATATTTTATTGACTTGACTCATTTCATATCATGATTCAAATCTTTAAAAGATTAAAAAATCTGTGAGGTTTACTTTACTAATCTTTTTCCTCAACACCGGAAAAGGTTTTTATAGAATTCTTTTCCTTGGATGATCTGTTAACTGCTCAATCAATTACTTCACAAATGAAGAAAAAAGAAATAGAATTGGGGCTTTATGTACATTACATAGAGATAATTGATTTCTAGATATATGAATATGGATAGAAAGATGATATTCTAGATTGATCTATATTAAGTATATTTTTATTTAAGTATATATTTGTATATAGTACAACTGTATACACTAGAATAACAAAAATAGATAGTATGGTAGAAAGAAAACTTTTCTTTCTACCATACTATCTGATCTTATAGAATACTGCTGATTCTAGTCCGCTCATTTCATCTAAAACGGCGAAATTGGAATCCTTTTCATTTTCTAACCGCCGATATTAATAAGAACTAAGATGATATTAATAAGAACTAAGAAGTCAAGTTTCATTCAAATTAATCACTTTGACTGACAGTTTTTACGTATATTATAAGTAAAAAGGCAGTAGGAACAAGAATGAACAGCGCAGTAGCAATAAATGCGAGAATATTTACTTCCATAGTCTCACTCTTTCGTTTTTCTTTACTTTGCAATAACTCGGGATTTAATCCCATAGAGATGATAAATCTTTCGCCTCTCAATTCAATGATATGAATTCCATCTCGATGATATCGAATCGAATCAATATCATGAATAACAATATCGGAGCTACAAAATCGATTTATCGTTGAGAATTGAATAGTATAACATAGAAAGATCGTTTATCCATACCGAATCCAAAAATGGATTCCTGGTATAATCGAGAATTTTTTTTTACTTTATTTTTCATTCTTTTCCATTCTTTTTTTTCTATAAAATTCTCGGCTTCCTTAGTACAATCCATTTGTCGAAGTCTCATCTAACCGTGTTTTTTTATTTTGAGACTTAGACTCGTTATAAACAAACCCAAACAAAGAAACAATAGAAGCAAAATGGAGAAAGGAGAATTCAGTTCTAAACTCTTTGTTAATGATCTAATCTTATTGTAAGTAAAACAAAAAAAAAGTGTGATAAAGACAAGGGCAAGTACAGTATAAAAAAGATCGAATATTCTACCAAATTCCATTTTATTTGTATCGTATAAATACAAATTCGATTTGTGTATGGACTGCCACGAAAGATATGGTACTCGATTCGATTTCATTACACGAATCGGTAGAAATCAAAAAAGTCAAACCCAGTATGGTATCTCTTGGAATCCTGAATATAATGTTATCTATGATTGCACTAATCCATATATGTCTTTATCAATCGGTACTAGTTGAAGAACTGAAAATTCCCATATTTCTATTTGCTTTGATGAGAACTGAAAAACGAAAATAAATATGAAAATAAATAGAAAAAAAGAAATAGAAATAAGAATAGAAATAATAAAAAATAAGAAAAAAGAAAAAGAAAGAAATGGAAATAAGGTTCCCTTTTGAAATGAAATTATACTATTTGTCCTCGTTTGACAGAAAATGGAGAGAGAATTTGATATATATATATTTTAGTAAATTATTGAATTTTGATCTGTCGGGACTGACGGGGCTCGAACCCGCAGCTTCCGCCTTGACAGGGCGGTGCTCTGACCAATTGAACTACAATCCCAGAGAAATGAAATTGAAATAAAGTATAGAGCATACATATTCTTATGATTTCATTCAAACCCTTTCTAGTTCGATTTTAGATTGGAATTGCCACGTTGTAACAGAGACGTGAGTTTTCTATTGCTAAACACATGGATATAAACTTTAGCGATAACGACACGGATTACTACTCATTTTTTCATTATGTCAAATCAAAATCGATTGATAATCAATCTTTCAATGAAAAAAGAGTCTTTTTTTCTTTACATTTCTCTTTTTCTTAGACTTTATACTTACAAATCCTAATATGAATCTGGATCAAGAGCAAGATCCGAATTTGTGGAAAAAAAAAATAGAGCAAATCAAATAAATAATAAATAACAGGTAAAAATATATCAGAAATTTTGACTTTTGTCCGCTTTTGTACGTATCAAGCATTTCAAGAGAACAAAGGGGTTATACCATTTCGTGGTGGATCAGTGAATTATTGGGCCGAGCTGGATTTGAACCAGCGTAGACATATTGCCAACGAATTTACAGTCCGTCCCCATTAACCGCTCGGGCATCGACCCAGGAAGAATCAACTCCAGACTTATTATATTAACTTAATATATTTTATATTAAAAATCCATCATCAACTTCCTTTCGTAATACCCTACCCCCAGGGGAAGTCGAATCCCCGCTGCCTCCTTGAAAGAGAGATGTCCTGAACCACTAGACGATGGGGGCACAGTTGCCCGACCGTCAGCATATTATGCTCATAGTATGAACAGTTTTTTGAAATTGTCAATATAACGAAATAGTCTAATTAGATTTGAAAGATCTTTCCGTCTTTCATGATTATTTTTGATTCGTCATTTATATCCATGAATTATTCATTCTAATATCAATTGGAATTTTTATTATTTTTTTTTTTTTATTAATTGTTTTTTTTTACTAATTATTTTGTTTTTATTTTAATTTATTTTATTTTAATTTAAAAAATATTTTTAAATATTTTAAATAATTTAAATAATATAAATATTTAAATAATATAAATATTTAAAATAATNAAATATTTAAAATAATATATAAAATAATATATAAATATATTAAAATATAATAAATAAATATAATAAAATATAATAAAAAAAAAAAATAATAAAATAGATAAAATAGAATAAAATAGATAAAATAATAGAAATCGAAGAAATAGAATAGAAGAATAGAAATAATACGAAAGATTCTTTCCTTTCAAGGAATGGAATGATTGATTTCCCAGCAAGCCGTAAAGGAGGGTTAAACCCCACTTCTTCCGCTTTCATTCATTGATTACTTCATTGGTAAGTAAGGGGGATGGACATATCTCTATCGCCGACTATATTAATAATATATATATACTTATTAATTTGAATTTGAATTTTATTAATAATAAATATATTTACTTTACATAGATTTGATTTATAATCGAGTTCCCTAGATATATGTTGTCCGCATAGTGGCTCATTCCTGAATTGGATCAAACGGGCCCTTTTAACTCAGTGGTAGAGTAACGCCATGGTAAGGCGTAAGTCATCGGTTCAAATCCGATAAAGGGCTTTGGCCTTTTTTTTCAAAAAAATTCCAGCGGTAGTATTTTTATTTGATTTGAAAGGACAATAGAGATGTTGTTGATATTTGTAATAAAAAGAAAAATAAACAAAAAACTCTAATCTCTAATAATTCATTCTAAAATTTCTATATTATTATATAATTTTAGAATGAATTTTAGTAAATTTTAGTATTTAGTAAATTTTAGTATAAGAATTATAGTTATAAAGTTGAAGATTTGTTTATTATATTATACTGAGATTATATTATACTGAGATAAATTATATTATACTGAGATAAGCTGGTTCTTAAATTGCGAAAATGAAATTAACCGTAAAGTTTAGATTAGAAATCAACAAAAGAAAAAGTAAGTGGACCTAACCCATTGAATCATAACTCTATTTACTATTATGAATATTAAAATTCGATATAATGGAATTGGAACAGTAGATCCGCTATCCGCTTTTTCTTTAATTTTCATATTTTTTTTATTAGACTCTGAAAAAATTTGTCGATATTTCTGATTCAATTTTCTTGTTTTTGTCCCTAGTTATTCTATAGGAATAAATAGGAATAAATCACTATTCCCTTCTTCCGCAGAAAAGTTTTTTTGAAGTGACAACATAAGACATATAAGAAAGATTTAAAATATCTTTCTTTAATTCCAGACCAAAAGATCCATTTTATATTGATAGTTTTATACGTATATAAGATTTATCTTTTATGTATAAATAGATAATCAAATTTATATATCTATCAGATAATGGTTTCATGGACCAAGTCTTTCCATATCGATGCATACACAATATTTTTATTACACCAAGACAATATAATGCAGAATAACTAAAAAAAAATTTCATAGAAAGTTTCCTATTATTATTTAATATTGCATTGAATTAAATAAGAGGAAATCTCCTTTTTCTTTTCTGACAGATAAAAAGTAAATAGAATAAAATATTTGAAGTGTCTTTCTTGCTTTGACCTGTGAAAAGACATATTCTGGGGTTTTAGTTCATATTCTATTCATCTGAAGGCAAAAGAAATAGAATAATAAAGGAAAATCTAATAAAGAAAAAAATAAATAAAATGAAAGAATAAAGATAAAAAATAAGAAATAAAATTAATTAAAATGAATATTGTAGTCGTTTACTGCATATGCATATAGAAATTCGAAAAGTACAAAATATTGATTTTTTAATTTTAAAAATCAATCTGACTAACAAGATAAGATCCACGAATAAGATTCGTTTTATAAAATGAGAGGATTCAGTCTGAGGAGCAACTGGTAAAGAGGGGGAATCACTTGTTCCTTGAATCGCTCTTTTAAAAAATGCATCTATCCAATTCTAATTGGAATTGATGACTCACAAAAAAATCCATGTTGATATGGTTATTAAGGCTAAGAATAAGTTAAAATAACCGAATTTGGTTCATGATTTTATCTAAATCTAATTATTAACGGATAAAGAATTTTTTTTTTAATCTTCGAAACCCATTCTAAATTAGAAGGGACAATGTACGAGAAATCAAATCATACATAAATGATAGAAGCTTGTAGGGCCCTGAAAATACTATGAGGTGCTCGGAAATGGTTGA